CAATGAGTATTTGGTTCATCCCACACGTACCCGTCATGGGCATCCTGCTTTTCTATGTTCTATAGACTTGTATGTAACTATTGATAGTCGGGATATTATACATAGTGTGAATATTCCACCAAAAAGTTTGATTTTAGTTCAAAATGATCAATATGTAGAATCTGAACAAGTGATTGCCGAGATTCGTGCCGGAACGTCTACTTTTCATTTTAAAGAGAGGGTTCGAAAACATATTTATTCTGAATCAGAGGGAGAAATGCACTGGAGTACTGATGTCTACCACGCACCTGAATATACATATAGTAATGTTCATCTATTACCAAAAACAAGTCATTTATGGATATTAGCGGGGTGTCCGTGCAGATCCAGTATAGTGTCTTTTTCGCTTCACAAGGATCAAGATCAAATGAATGTTCATTCTTTTTCTGTCGACGAAAGATATAGCTCTGACCTCTCAATCACTAAGGATCGAGTAAGACATAAATTGTTGGATCCTTCTGGTACTCGTAAAAAAGATAGGGAAATTCTTGATTATTCAAGACTTGATCGAATTATATCCAATGGTCATTGGAATTTCATATACCCTTCGATTCTCCAAGAGAATTCTGATTTCTTGGCGAAAAGACGAAGAAATAGATTTCTCATCCCATTACAATACGATCAAGAACGAGAGAAAGAATTAATACCCTCTTTTGGTATTTCGATTGAAATACCCATAAATGGTATTTTACGTAGAAATAGTATTCTTGCTTATTTTGATGATCCACGATACAGAAGAAAGAGTTCGGGAATTACTAAATATGGGACCGCGGAGGTGGATTCAATAGTAAAAAAAGAAGATTTGATTGAGTATCGAGGAGCAAAAGAATTGAGTCCGAAATACCAAATGAAAGTGGATCGGTTTTTTTTTATTCCCGAAGAGGTGCATATCTTACCCGGATCTTCGTCTATAATGGTCCGGAACAATAGTATCATTGGAGTAGATACACAACTCGCTTTAAATACAAATACAAGAAGCCGAGTAGGTGGATTAGTCCGAGTGGAGAGAAAAAAAAAAAGTATTGAACTGAAAATCTTTTCTGGAGATATTCATTTTCCCGGAGAGACAGATAAGATATCCAGACACAGTGGCATTTTGATACCACCAGGAACGGAAAAAAAAAATTCTAAGGAATCAAAAACAAAATCGAAAAATGGGATCTATGTCCAACGGATCACACCTATCAAAAAAAAGTATTTTGTTTTGGTTCGACCCGTAGTTACATATGAAATAGCTGATGGGATAAATTTAGCAAAACTTTTCCCTCAAGATCTCTTGCAGGAAAAAGAAAATGTCCAGCTTAGAGTTGTCAATTATATCCTTTATGGAAATGGAAAGTCAATTCGAGGAATTTATCACACAAGTATTCAATTAGTTCGGACTTGCTTAGTATTGAATTGGGACCAAGAAAAAAACGGTTCTATGGAAGAGGTTCATGCTTCCTTTGTTGAAGTAAGGGCAAATGATCTGATTCGTGATTTCATAAGAATTGAATTAGTCAAGTCTACTATTTCATATACCGGAAAAAGATACGATACGGCAGGTTCGGGATTGATTCCTGATAATGGATTAGATCGCACCAATATCAATCCTTTTTATTCCAAAGTGAAGATTCCATTAGTTACCCAGCATCAAGGAACTATTGGTACGTTGTTGAATCGAAATAAGGAAGGCCAATCTTTGAGAATTTTGTCATCATTCAATTGTTTTCGAGTTGGTCCATTCAACGGTTCGAAATATAACAATGTGGCAAAAGAATCGAATCCCATAACTCCAATTAGGGGTTTGTTGGGCCCCTTAGGTACAATAGTACCTAAAATAGTGAACTTTTATTCATCTTACCATTTAATAACTCATAATCAGATCTTGTTAAACAAATATTGGCTACTTGACAATTTTAAACAGACTTTCCAAGTACTTGAAGTACTTAAATACTGTTTAATAGATGAAAATAGGAGGATTTATAATCCCAGTCCATGGAATAACATCATTTTGAATCCATCCCATTTGAATTGGTGCTTTCTACATTACAATTATTGTGAAGAGACATCCACAATAATTAGCATTGGACAATTTATTTGTGAAAATATATCCATATTTAAATATGGACCACACATAAAAAAATCTGGTCAAATTATAATTGTTCATGTTGACTCTTTAATTATAAGATCAGCTAAGCCTTATTTGGCCACTCCAGGAGCGACTGTTCATGGACATTATGGAGAAACCCTTTCTGAAGGAGATACATTAGTTACATTTATATATGAAAAATCCCGATCTGGTGACATAACGCAAGGTCTTCCAAAAGTGGAACAAATCTTAGAAGTGCGCTCGATTGGTTCAATATCGATGAACCTTGAAAGGAGAGTTGAAGGTTGGAACGAGCGTATACCAAGAGTTCTTGGAATTCCTTGGGGATTCTTAATTGGAGCTGAGCTAACCATAGTCCAAAGTCGTATCTCTTTGGTTAATAAGATCCAAAAGGTTTATCGATCCCAGGGGGTACAGATCCATAATAGACATATAGAGATTATTGTACGGCAAGTAACATCAAAAGTGTTAGTTTCAGAAGATGGAATGTCTAATGTTTTTTTACCTGGAGAACTAATTGGATTGTTGCGAGCGGAACGAGCAGGGCGTGCTTTAGACGAAGCAATCTGTTATCGGGCAATTTTATTGGGAATAACGAGGGCATCTCTGAATACTCAAAGTTTCATATCCGAAGCAAGTTTTCAAGAAACTGCTAGAGTTTTGGCAAAAGCTGCTCTACGGGGTCGTATTGATTGGTTGAAGGGTCTGAAAGAAAATGTTGTTTTGGGGGGGATTATCCCTGTCGGTACTGGATTCAAAAAATTAGTGCACCGTTCAAGGCAAGACATTCATTTGGAAATAAAAAAGAAAAATCTATTCGAGTTGGAAATGAGAGATATTTTGTTACACCATAGAGAATTTTTTTGTTCTTGCGCCCCAAGCAATTTCTATGACACACCAGAAAAATCATTTAAGCGAATTCATAATTCTTAAGGAGATATTTTTCTTTTTACTTTACTAGTTATTGATTGGGTACTAAATAAAATGAAGAAATTCAGTTAAGTAATTTAAGTAATAAAAAAAAAATGAATGGTTTGGGCTGTGTATCAACGGTCAATCCCGGCAGAAGGTTCCGTAGGAACAATTATTTATTTGTTTATTTGTTAAAAAAAAAAAGAAAGCGTGGGAAAGATGACAAGAAGATATTGGAACATCCATTTGGAAGAGATGATGGAAGCAGGAGTTCATTTTGGTCATGGTACTAAGAAATGGAATCCTAGAATGGCCCCTTACATCTCTGCAAAGCGTAAAGGTATTCATATTATAAATCTCACTAGAACTGCTCGTTTTTTATCGGAAGCCTGCGATTTAGTTTTTGATGCAGCAAGTCGAGGAAAAAACTTCTTAATTGTTGGTACCAAAAATAAAGCAGCGGATTTAGTAGCATCAGCTGCAATAAGGGCTCGATGTCATTATGTTAATAGAAAATGGCTCGGCGGTATGTTAACGAATTGGTCCACTACGGAAACGAGACTTCATAAGTTCAGAGACTTAAGAGCAGAACAAAAGATGGGGAAACTCAACCGTCTCTCTAAAAGAGATGCAGCAATGTTGAAGAGAAAATTATCTACTTTGCAAACATATCTGGGCGGGATCAAATATATGACTGAATTGCCCGATATTGTAATAATCGTTGATCAGCAAGAAGAATATACAGCTCTTCGAGAATGTGTCATTTTGGGAATTCCGACTATTTGTTTAATCGATACAAATTGTGACCCAGATCTCGCAGATATTTCGATTCCAGCCAACGATGACGCTATAGCTTCAATCCGATTGATTCTTAACAAATTGGTATCCGCAATTTGTGAGGGCCGTTCTAGCTATATAAGAAGTCGTTGATTATGTTATGATTAAGAATAATAATAATTAGATTAGTTAATTATTTTGATTTATTGGATCGGTTACTATTCTTGTCTTTAATTTTTAAAAAGAGATAAAATGGGATATTGATATTATGTTATGTGATTTCTTGGTATCCTAACTATATGATTAATGATGAAAGTAGATGAGTCGAGAAAGAGATGGTTGAATCAAAATAATTCTTTTTTTCAGTTCGATTTCTGTCAGAGGACAATATGAATGTTATACCATGTTCCATTAAAACACTCAAAGGGTTATACGATATATCAGGTGTAGAAGTAGGCCAACATTTATATTGGCAAATAGGAGGTTTACAAATTCATGCCCAAGTACTTATCACTTCTTGGGTCGTAATTGCTATCTTATTAGGTTCAGTCATCATATCCGTTCGGAATCCACAAACCATTCCGACCGACGGTCAGAATTTCTTCGAATATGTCCTTGAATTTATTCGAGACTTGAGCAAAACTCAGATTGGAGAAGAATATGGCCCTTGGGTTCCCTTTATTGGAACTATGTTCCTATTTATTTTTGTTTCGAATTGGTCAGGTGCCCTTTTACCTTGGAAAATCATACAGTTACCTCATGGGGAGCTAGCCGCCCCCACAAATGATATAAATACTACTGTTGCTTTAGCTTTACTCACGTCAGTAGCATATTTTTATGCGGGTCTTACCAAAAAAGGATTGGGTTATTTCGGAAAATACATTCAACCAACTCCAATACTTTTACCAATTAACATACTAGAAGATTTCACAAAACCTTTATCTCTTAGTTTTCGACTTTTCGGGAATATATTAGCTGATGAATTAGTAGTTGTTGTTCTTGTTTCTTTAGTACCTTTAGTAGTTCCTATACCTGTCATGTTTCTTGGATTATTTACAAGCGGTATTCAAGCTCTTATTTTTGCAACTTTAGCCGCGGCTTATATAGGGGAATCCATGGAGGGTCATCATTGATTAGTTTTCGAAATAGTCTTTATTTTTAAGCTTATCCCAATTGAGGCAATGCATAGTTCAAGATTGGTTCTTAGTTGAGGAACATATATAGAAATAAATACATATATATATACGACTAGAGTTGTAGGAGGAAAGATAGACGATATTACGAAATGGCGGATGAGTTAGTGGGGGTCACCACTAGATATATGGAATGTTTATAAGGCCAGCCACAGCCCCTGTATATTTTTCGAAGAATTCTTCTAGAATCCGATTCAATAGAAAAAGAAAATGCGGGCGGTTTACGTTATGAAAGAAACAAATGTATATGTGATATTAGATATATACTAGTTATATAGGGGTTATCTCTATCTATATTTCTATATTAATTTCATTATTTTTTTTTTTTATTTTCTTCGAAGTTTTAGTTACTTCGACTCAATAGATTTTTGTGATCAAATCAAATAAGTAATAATTCATTGGTTGATTGTATCATTAACCATTTTTTTTTGGTGCGAGGAACCTATCATCATGAATCCACTGATTTCTGCCGCTTCCGTTATTGCTGCTGGATTGGCCGTAGGGCTTGCTTCTATTGGACCTGGAGTTGGTCAAGGTACTGCTGCAGGCCAAGCCGTAGAAGGTATTGCGAGACAACCAGAAGCAGAAGGAAAAATACGAGGTACTTTATTACTTAGTCTAGCTTTTATGGAAGCTTTAACAATTTATGGACTGGTCGTGGCATTAGCGCTTTTATTTGCGAATCCTTTTGTTTAATTTAATCCTAGAATGAAAATGTAAAAAAGTACGTTACCCACTTTTTTCTTATTTTATTAACTCGTTGCCATTTGCTTCTGTGAATTATATCAATACTTTATTCCTACAATTATGTATTTGTTGCGACAATACCCCGGGAAGGAGTGATTTGAGGATGAGGAATTTGTGGATTCACTCGCTTTCTTCCTTCCCGTCCTTAGTTTAGTACGATGGAATTTTTATTTTTCTTTTAGGAAGTGTTTGCACAAAGGAGATATTTTGCAATTGATACGAGACCCAGGACCTAACTTAATAAGTATCTTATCGGATACTTCAAAAAAAATAAGAAATTTTTAAATTCTCAATCTCAAATTCAATAAATAGATTTAATCTACTCCCATTAACATTAAAAAAAAAAGGGAAATTAAGAAAAAGAAATCGATAAAAAAAAGGGCGAGTCAAGTCATACAAAAAGAACTCTGTTCTTTCTTAGTCCTATCTATAAGAGGAGAGCATATGAAAAATGTAACCGATTCTTTCGTTTCCTTAGGCCACTGGCCATCCGCCGGGAGTTTCGGGTTTAATACCGATATTTTAGCAACAAATCCAATAAATCTAAGTGTAGTGCTTGGTGTATTGATTTTTTTTGGAAAGGGAGTGTGTGCGAGTTGTATATTTCACGAATAGGTTGGATCTAACCGACTGCACTTTATTTATGTTATTCTATATTTAACATTTTTATAGGATAAATAGGAAAAAAGTGCATAATCTCGACGAATTCCTTCTGAGTAAATTAATAAATCATATGTAAGAACCATAGCATTTCGTTATTCATTGGTAAGTTCACTTTGATTCTCTATCAACCAACCAATAATGTGAGACCATTAACATGGTTAAAGCTAAACTGTTTGAAGTCCGGGCACAACATGGTACTCTTTCTACCACTACGTTAATAACGAAATGGTTTAAAAAAGAATAGTTGATAATTTTTCCGATATAGAACACTCATATCGATAAAATGATTTGAACCATTTATTAGAATAAAGAAAGGGCGCCTTGCCCTTTATTATATTATCCAATGCCGAATCGGCAACCTATGTTATGTATAAAAAGGGGGAATTTTTGGATTTGAATAAAAAAGGAAATCAAATTTTCTATATTTCTATAATATAGAAATATCTATTTTCAATGAAATAAAGAACAAATAAAGAAACAACTTTGCTGACAATTATAGATTTTTTGTCTGGTCGGAAGAGTCCTCCTAATATTCTGTTCTTGTATCGGTTTTGATATGTTTGAATACAAACAGAAATAGAGAGGATAGGCTCATTATATTAAAAAAAGATACGGGAATGTCCATAAAATTAAAAATTGAGCGTGAGAGCCAAATGAATCGAAAGATTCATGTTTGGTTCGGGAAGAGATCATGGAAGTTGTGAAATTAATGGTAAGATAATCTACTTTCATTAAATGATTTATTAGATAATCGAAAACAGAGGATTTTAAGTACTATTCGAAATTCGGAAGAATTACGTAGAGGGGCCATTGAACAGCTCGAAAGAGCCCGGGCTCGTTTACGGAAAGTAGAAATGGAAGCAGATGAGTATCGAATGAACGGATACTCTGAGATAGAACGAGAAAAAGCCAATTTGATTAATGCTACTTCTTCTAGTTTGGAACAATTAGAAAATTACAAAAATGAAACCCTTCATTTTGAACAACAAAGAGCAATTAATCAGGTCCGACAACAAGTTTTCCAACAAGCCTTACAGGGAGCTCTAGGAACTCTGAATAGTTGTTTAAATAGCGAGT